TTACTTACTATACCTGATGCTGTAGCATTATAAACTGTATTGTTACTTTTGCTCCCGTCAGGATAAATCTGGCCCCTTCCCCTGTTTCCACCTACGTATATAGGATATTTTAAGAAGTGAATGTCTTTCTTAGCAGCGGGGTCGGGGGAAAGAATAGGAAAGGTGATTTCACTATATTTCTGACCAGGAACAGGGCCTATGACAAGAATATTTTTTTGATTGGGGCGATAGCTCTGAAAAGACAGATTACCCATCTTTTCTTTTATCTCGGGGGAAATACGATCGGGAGGGGCTAATTCAAAACCCTCTGGTAAAATAAGAACAGCCCCCACATTCAAAGCCCCCTTTTTACCATTAGCAAGAACTTGTTTCAGTTGCATATCATAAGGAATTCGAACAACTGCTTCAAATACAGTATCGGGAAGTACCGCTTGCGGAACCTCAATATCCACTGGTTTATTAGCTAAATGGCAATTGGCGCATACAATACGTCCAGTCGCTTCTCGTGGGTTTTCATAACCCTGCTGTGCAAAAATGGGATATGCATTTGAAATGGATGTACGAGTTATTATATATATTATGAGCGATACGGAAATAGATCGAGTAATCTGTTCCTTTATCCAAGAAAAAGTATTTCTAGTTTGCATGGTCCAATCATTGATCCCGAAAATTTATACAATAAATTGGGGTAGGTCACTAATGGAGTTTCCTATCCACGATTCTGTTATTTACTGGAATAATTTGACTCGATTAATATAATGGGTAGAAATAAAAAGCGATTTTCAATGTTTTGTTTATGTACAACTGCAAAGTAAGAAACATTATAATTGGATTAGGTAGATTGTTTTTCAGTCATTCATTGAATGATAAATCACTACAAGTGACGGAGATACGCGATTTAAATAACGGAAAATCCAATATTTGAAAACTGTATCTAGAATGACTGGAAAAGTGGAAACAAGGCCAGATATAATTTGATCATTATGAACAAATCCAAAATCCTTGTAGACAAAGCCAATTATCAATTCCCAACCATGGGGCGAATGAAATCCGATACATAAATCAGTTAATAAAAGAAGAGAAAAAGCTTTTATTGTGTCACTTAAGTTATATAGGAATTCCTGAGCCCAAGAGTTAAGAATAACAAGTTCTTTATTACCCAAAATCGAATAACCACTTAGAATAATGAAACAGATTAAATTTGTCGAGAAGTGCAAAATCGTATGAATACGACCCTCGTTGTGTATCTTGATTAATTGGATTGTTTCTTTGTGAATTCCTATACGAAGGTTTTGTAGATGTGTCTCCGAGTATTCCTTGAGCATTTCCTCTAAGAAGAGGAGTTCCTCTAATTGTATGAATTGTTCTAGAATACTCTTTTCTTCAATATCATTCAAAAAAGTTTCGGATTGCCTAGTATTCCACCAATTAGTAATCCACGATTCCAGACTTTTTTGAAATAAGAGAGAAATCCACCAGGGCAAAAATACTATAGATGCAAGATATAAAAGAGGAGTGAATGCTTTATTTTTTGCCATTTTTTCATCTGTGAATTGTTAATGAACCCATTTCATTCGTCGACTCTATGTAACCTAATCTTTCTATCACGCATCAGTTTTATTACAAGTTATCGAACCTATAAATCTATTCACTTTTTTTTTATTTGTTATCTCGTGGTTAGCCTTGATTCTATAAAAAAAAAATACAGAAATAGACGAAAAATTCGAATGAATAAATAATCAAAAAAGATTGTTTCCCTATAGTAAAATTCGAAGCACATATCTCCTTTCGATGAAAGCCCCGAAAACTTAAATAATGAAATATTATTCAGATTTTGAAACGAAAGAACTCCTTTTCTATCATTATATAAAAATATCTAATATTTCAAAAAATTTAACTGACTATGAGTAGTCAAAGATAGAATAATTGAGGGAATTTTATGAAGAATATTGTGAAAAATGAGTAGCAAAAAACGACAGAAATTGGCTAGTTATCATTATAAGAGATCCAATTTTTTGGTCATTAAGGAGCACAAAAAGAAGCGCTGAAAAAATTACAAGATATGATCTATCTGAATCTAAAGTCTCAATTCCAACAAGTAAAAAAAAGGGGGGGGGGGGGTTCCTTATTTCGAAATGGTTGATTATGAGATATTTTGATTTGTTTATTCTTTTTTTATTGAATTGAGTTATTTATATTTCGATACATATAAAAGATCCCCAAAAGAGTCTTTTTTATACTTGTTCCATATTTTTTATACTTGTTCCATATATGTCTGCTTTGACTCGAATGAATGTTCTGAAGAAACTTCAATTAAGTTATGTTCTAGAAAAAGAGGATTCTTGCGTTTTTTCCCTCCTGCTGAGAAAGCATTTCTTTCTCGGCTCATTTCTTAAAATACTTCAATTGGTACACGCAAGAAATAGGCCAATTCCGCAGCTTTTTGTTCCATTTCCCGTGGAGTAAAATTCTCATCAGTACGAGTCAATGGAATGGCTCCCTGGCCTCTGATATCCATATAAAGTACACGCCGAGCATAAATACCCTCTTTAACTTCTATTCTGACGGATTGAATATCTTTTATAAGAAATCGGAGGAAGATCCTGCGATTTTTTCCAGGAAATCCCCAACGAAAGATACACACTATTCCGTCTTTTATATCAAATCGATCATAACCACTACCTACATTCCACGAAATTGTGCACCACAAATAGGAGCTAATAAAAAGACCTGCGATCCCATAGAAAGACATCACAATTCCTTGTGGAAAAAAAACGATTTGCTGAGACGGAAATAAAGATATCAAATTTCTACCAAGATAACTCGAGGTTCCAACCAACAAGAATCCTAATGAACCTAAAAAAAGGATAATAGCCCAGCAGAAATTACTTGTTTTTCGAGCCCCCCTTATAGGTTCTATCCATATCTGTTCTGATCGACAACTCATACTTGATCCCCTTGTTTTTTTGGAATTGAGAGAATACCTCAAATGAATTTTTAGTCCGTTTGTTTCCGAAGTAACTCGCATCAACTAGCACTAGTTTGATGTCAACCTTTAGGAGTAATTCATTAAATTAGTTAGATCTAAACTAATAACATACCCTTCGTATGATCTCACTAAAGATAGCCACATACATATAGATAGACCAACTTTACAGTTCAGCCATCCGCCGATTCGGGTCTATTTGAAAATAGCTAGAATATAGCATTTTCTGGAGACATAAGAATTTTTCGGCGGAAGCCTCTTATACTATACCATATTTTGCTAAATGGATATCTGTGTTATGATACAAACGTCAATTGAAAAAAAATCGATGAGATTTTGTGCCATCGGCTCTAAACAATCTTGTTTTTTTGAACATGAAGAAATAAAGAAGCCATTGCGATTGCCGGAAATACTAGGCCTACTAAAGGGACCAAAACAGAGGGAAAGTTCAGTGTTGTCATAGAATGGGTACCTCGATTTACTATTTGTACCTGTTATTATTATTTAGATTTTATATTTATTATTTTCTATTTATTATTTATAATATAAAGATATCTTATTATATATATATCTATATCTTATTATATATAAGGATATCTTACTTATTATAATTTGATATTCTAAATTGGAATAATTATTACTTAAATAGATATAAGTATCTATCTAAGTGAGTATATAATGTAGTTTTTTATCTTTCTACATGAAGGATTTGAAAGGATATGGATGAGATCTTCTTTTATTCATTTTTTGCTTTTGTCTTCGAATTTCATTTATGAAGCAAAAAATTTATTAAAAATAAATTAGATTCTAATTCTATTTATATTGAATGTTTTATATTGAATGTTAGAATCCCTTCCAGCAGGGATTCTTAGTCAAAATAGGATTATCATAATATATAGAAAGATAAAAAATTCTATATTTTTTAGCTTTTCATTATATATGACGAGAAGAAGATATTTTTTTATTTGCCTTTGTCTAATTTTATTTTACGAAAATAAGAATTTCATCTTTTATCTTGTTAATAGAGGCTTCTTGATCAATAATCAGGAATCTAGAAAAGGGGGCGTATTTTCTATTTTCTGCGACTTTGGATTCTTTATACAATTAGATCTTATGTCAACAAAGAAAACCCCATTCGTCTAATTTTGACTTGGATTCCGATAAACTAATTGTTTGTTTGCTCAAAATAATTGAATTGAATGTTTTCATTTTGATTCAAAGGAAAGAAAGTGTGGAGTTGAAATAACTCACTCAGAACGCTTTTTAAAGTATTACGTGGTACGATTAGATCGAATAAGCCCTTCTGGAATAAATACTCAGCCGCTTGTGACCCGTCGGGTACTGTTTTGTTCAATGTTTGTTCAATTACTCTTTTACCCGCAAAGGCAATGTAAGCATTGGGTTCAGCAATAATGATATCCCCCAACATACCAAAACTGGCTGTCACCCCACCGGTAGTAGGAGATGTAAGGATTGGTACATAGAATAACTTTTTATTTGATTGATAATCATATAAAGCAGAAGATATTTTAGCCATTTGCATCAAGCTCAAACTTCCTTCTTGCATGCGTGCCCCTCCGGAAGCACACACTATAATAAGAGGTAGAAATTCTTTAGTAGCGTATTCAATCAAACGGGTAATTTTCTCCCCGACTACGGATCCCATACTACCCCCCATAAACTGAAAATCCATAACCGCAATTGCTACATTAATACCGTCTAGTTGCCCTATACCTGTTTGAACAGCCTCGGTTAATCCTGTCTTTCTTTGATAAGAATCGATACGATTTTTATAAGGTTCCTCCTCCGAATGAAATTCAATGGGATCCAGAGAGACCATGTCTTCATCCATAGGCTCCCAAGTACCCGGATCGATCGAAAGTTCGATTCTATCTGAACTACTCATTTTCAAATGATATCCACATTGTTCACAAAGATTCATTTTTGATTTAAACAATTTCTTATAATTTAATCCATAACAATTTTCGCATTGAACCCACAAATGGCTGTATTT